TCTCCATTTTTCTGTGAAAGGGAGTACAAATAGTAGAATTTCATTCCCAATAGGGATCCCTCTTCTTTTTTTTTTTCATTTCTCTTCTATTGTTTGGTTTTGTTTATAAACAATGGTAAATGTAAAAGCAGTTAAATGATACTTCATCAGATGATTGTACAAGGAAGGCAATAGATTTTAGAAAATAAAGAGTGGAAAAAAAGAAAAATATAAATAAAAATATAGTCAAAGAATTTTTGATTGGATAAGAAATCCACTTTTGAATTTTTGAATTCGGTATGGATAAAAGATCTTCCTATGGTATACTATTCAATTATTGACGATGAATCGATTTGATAGTTCCGATATTGTTATTCATGATATTGATCCGATTCCATCGAAATGGAATTCATCCCATTGAATTTACAGACAAAAGATTTATCATCTCTATGGGATTAAATCCCGAGTTATTGCGAATTAAAGAAAAATGAAACGATGAAATTATGGAAGTAAATATTCTCGCATTTATTGCTACTGCACTGTTCATTTTAATTCCTACTGCTTTTTTACTTATAATATACGTAAAAACCGTAAGTCAAAGTGATTAATTTGACTTAAACTTTATTTTTGAGTTCTTATCAATGATTGATTGAAGAGAAGAAAAAAAAAAACGAAAAGGATTCCAATTTTGATGAAATAAGCGAACTAGAATCAACAGTATTCTATGAGAGCAGTATTCTATGAAATACTCGATAGTATGGTAGAAAAAAATTTCTACCATACTATTGAATATTCTTCTTATACTGTATAAAGTTTACTGTATGAAAATACAGGTTAATTTAATATATATCAATTGACATTTTTATCTTCCTATTTCATATATATATAGATATCAATTATGTATATAATGTACATAGTGTTGTGTTCCAATTTGATTTTTTTGCTTCATCTATTTCTATTTGACTTGTTTCTATTTAATTTGTGTTGATTCCAATTAATCTGAAATAATCGAAAGACAACTCTTACGATTCTAATTCCTAGATTTCAGATTCTTTTTAATAGGAATTCCGATATCCATTGAAAGAAAGAATCAATGAAATCAAATCAATGAAGGAAAAAAGGGTATGGGTATAATATAAAGAAAATCAAGGAATCTTTTTGTTAGCATTCCGACGAAGAAGTAATTTATTGAGCAGTTGACAGAGAATCCAGGGATTCCCTGTGAACGTCTTCGGATTTCGAAAAGGATTAGGAAAACTCACTCATTTTAAACGTTTGTGTACCATGATATGAAAAAAAGCACAGCATAAATAAAAGTTATAAAAAAAAAAAGAAATAATCAAACTTCAAACTAAGGGGTAAGTACGCAATATACGACTCGCCCAAGCTAATATTTTATTATGTTATTATGTGTAGTATCTCATTGGACAACTACTATGTTGTTTTCCATAAAAAATGTGTATCTAGTAATGGAATAACAAAATTTTTTCTTTTCTCTTTGAACAGTAAAGACGGAAAAAAAGTAAAAAAGGTTCCGCGGTAAGAGTTGGGTCGTCAAAATAGAAAATTTATGAATCATTTTATTGGAATAAACTCCCTACATTTGTATTCCTTTTACTTTCGTATTTCGTAATACGAACATGAAAAGAATTGAAATATTTGTTTGATTGAAAGAGTTCCTCTATTATTCATAGAATACATTACTCCAATAGAATTTCGAAATAAAGAAATTTTGGATTTCAATTTGAAAATGGATAGTTAAATAAAAAAAAAAAAAAGGCTTTGCAGAACGATCTATAAAAAAATGGATACCGTTTGATTCCAAAATTCCTAAACTCAATTAGAATTAGTAGGACTTCTAAAGTCCACTTCTTCCCCATACTACGAGTGAAAGAGAAAAGGTAAAGACTACCATTAAAGCAGCCCAAGCAAGACTTACTATATCCATGTAAATTATGTCCTCGATCTCTATGAAGGAATTATTCAATTAGTGCTCACTAATAATAGTAGAATCCCTAGCGCAGAGTCAAAAGGGAATTCTGATCCAACATCGTTGATGAAACAATCCAATAAATCCAATTAGAACAAGTTCTTCTAAGTATAAGATTTCGAATCTAATCGAAAAACATTAAGCACAAGCAAAATACACAGAGACGTCCTTTGAAATATCAAAGGAATGTTAATAACATATAGGAATAATAAGAGTTATTCTTTCTTTTGTTGTCTTTCATTTCATTAAGTAAAATAGAATATAAAATATATATTAATATTATATATATATAATATTAATATATATATATAATATTAATATTAAGATATAATATTAATATTAAGATTAAGGAAAAAAAGAAAAGAAAATTATCCATTCAAGTTGATATTAATATTGAATTAATAATATTGATATTAATATTGAATTAATGCTAGAGGACTCAGAGAATTTCATGAATATGTATACAAAATATCTTCCAATCTTTCTATCTTTCCACAATTCAAAATTGAATTAGATTCTCCGTCTGACTAT